AAATATAAAGAAAGTGCAGCCGGTGAAATCCAACCTATTCTTGAAATACACAACTCGCACACACTCCCTTTCCAAAAAAAATCAATACACCCAGCACTACACTTAGATTTATTGGATTTGTTGCTAAAATATCGGTATTAAACTCGAAACTACCAGCGGATGGCCAGTAACCCACGGAAACAAAAGAATCAATTATATGTTTCATATGCTCTCCCTTTATAGATATGACTAACAAAGAACAGAGTTATTTTTGTATCACTCCGCTTATTATTCTATTTTTTTACATTTTTATTCTACGATGAAATGAAACATTAAACAAAAGGATTTGCAAATAAAAGAGCTAATGCCACGACCAGTCCATAAATTGTTAAAGCTTCCATAAAAGCCAGACTAAGCAATAAAGTACCTCGTATTTTACCCTCAGCTTCTGGTTGTCTCGCAATACCTTCTACGGCTTGGCCCGCAGCAGTGCCTTGACCAACCCCAGGTCCGATAGAAGCAAGCCCTACAGCCAATCCAGCAGCAATAACGGAAGCAGCAGAAATAAGTGGATTCATGGTAAGTTCCTCGCATCAAAAAAAGAAATGATTAATGATACAACCAACCAATGAATTAGTACTTAATCTACTTATTTTTCTACTTATACTTTTACTATTTACTTTACCACACTTATTTTTTCTTTTTTAATCTTTCTCACTAAAATCTATTGGGTCGAAGTACCTAAAAGCTCCAAATGGAATTCAGAATATTACTGAATTGTCAGAACTACTCCTTGTTTATCAACTATTCTATTCTTTCTCTTTCATTCAATTCACAATCATAGACAAAATAGAAAAAGTACTTATATGGGAATCCATCTAAATGCAGTAGGCTAGAAAAAAAAGAGATAGGAGTAATTACTATCTAACTAGTAAATAACATATACTTTTCTTCTTCCATAACGTAAATCGCTTGCACTTTTTATTCTATTAAATCGTATTCTGGAACAATTCTTCGAAACATACACAAGGTATTGATATTCATAGGAATTAAATAGATATGTATATGTAGTAAGATCCCCAACCCTTCTTTCTCTTCCAAATTATGCAATATCATCTATCTTTCTTGATATATACATACATGTATCTATTTGCATTTTATTCTCCAACCCATTGGATTTTGGATTATATTGAAACCCCCACATTGCTTGATTTGGGATAAGCTTAAAAAAAGAATATTTCAAAAGTTAGTCAATGATGACCCTCCATGGATTCACCTATATAAGCCGCAGCCAAAGTTGCAAAAATAAGAGCTTGAATACCACTTGTAAATAATCCAAGAAACATGACAGGTATAGGAACTACTGAAGGCACTAAAGAAACAAGAACAACAACCACTAATTCATCAGCCAATATATTCCCGAAAAGTCGAAAACTAAGAGATAAAGGTTTGGTGAAATCTTCTAGAATATTAATTGGTAAAAGTATTGGAGTTGGTTGAATGTATTTCCTGAAATATCCCAATCCTTTTTTGCTAAGACCCGCATAGAAATATGCCACTGACGTGGGTAAAGCTAAAGCAACAGTAGTATTTATATCATTCGTGGGCGCAGCTAACTCCCCATGAGGTAACTTTATGATTTTCCAAGGTAAAAGAGCACCTGACCAGTTAGAAACAAAAATAAATAGGAACATCGTTCCTATAAAAGGAACCCAAGGACCATACTCTTCTCCAATCTGAGTTTTGCTCAAGTCTTGAATAAATTCAAGGACATATTCGAAGAAATTCTGACCGTCGGTCGGAATGGTTTGTGGATTCCGAACAGCTATGATGACTGAACCTAATAAGATAGCAATTACAACCCAAGAAGTGATAAGTACTTGGGCATGAATTTGTAAACCTCCTATTTGCCAATATAAATGTTGGCCTACTTCTACACCTGATATATCGTATAACCCTTTGAGTGTTTTAATGGAACATGGTATAACATTCATATTGTCCTCTAACAGAAATTGAACTTCAAAAAAGTAATTATTTTGATTCAACCATCTCTTTCTCAATTCATCTATGTTCATTCATGAATTTCAGTTATTAATCGTATTTTTTGGATACCGAGAAATCACAGAAAAAAAAATACCAATCATTTTATCTTTTAAATATTATTTGATAGTCAAAACATAGTTCAAACTCCAAAAAATGAAAACCAAAAGAGTAACAATCAAAGGGAGTTCACCAAAAACAAATTAATCTTCTTCTTTCTTATTTTCTTATTATTAATGATAAGAGTAATGATAAGATAATCAACCATTTTTTATAAAACTAGAACGTCCCTCACAAATTGCAGATACTAATTTGGTAAGAATAAATCGAATCGAAGATATAGAATCATCGTTGGCCGGAATAGAAATATCTGCAAGATCTGGGTCACAATTTGTATCGATTAAACAAATCGTCGGAATACCCAAAATGGCACATTCTCGAAGAACTGTATATTCTTCTTGCTGATCAACGATAATTACAATATCGGGCAATCCCGTCATATATTTGATCCCACCCAGATATGCTTGCAAGGTAGATAACTTTCTATTCAACATTGCTGCATCTCCTTTAGGGAGACGATTTAGTTTCCCCATCTTTTGTTCTGCTCTTAAGTCCCTGAACTTCTGAAGTCTTGTTTCTGTAGTAGACCAATTTGTTAACATACCACCAAGCCATTTTTTATTAACATAATGACATCGAGCCCTTATTGCTGCTGATGCTACTAAATCCGCTGCTTTCTTTTTGGTGCCAACAATTAAGAATTTTTTTCCCCTACTTGCTGCATAAAAAACTAAATCGCAAGCTTCTGATAAAAAACGAGCAGTTATAGTAAGATTTGTAATATGAATACCCTTACGCTTTGCAGAGATGTAAGGAGCCATTCTAGGATTCCATTTATTAGTACCATGACCAAAATGAACTCCTGCTTCCATCATTTCTTCCAAATTGATGTTCCAATATCGTCTTCCCATTTTCTCACACTTTCTCTTTTTCTTTTTTTTTTTTCAAAGAGATTCAGTACTCTGTGAAATAAAGAATTGTTCCGACGGAACCTTCTACCAGAATTTACCATTGATCTACGGCCCAAACCATGAATTTAATAATTTCATTCTTTCTTTTTTATTTCATTGATTACGAAATCCATAATTTGACCAGAGAATGAAAGTAAAAAGAATGAACCTCTTGTTAATAATTAGTAAATTAAATTACGTAAAGGATTGGTCTGATGTCTCAAGGAAAGTGTTTGGGACACAAGAACAAAATAATTCTCTATGGTATAACAAAATATCTCTCATTTCCAACTCGAATAGATTCTTCCTTTTTATTTTAAAATGAATGTTTTTGTCTTGCTTTGAACGATGTACTAATTTGTTGAATCCGGTACCAACCGGTATAATCCCCCCCAGAACAACGTTTTCTTTCAGGCCTTTCAACCAATCAATACGACCTCGTAAAGCAGCTTTTGCTAAAACTCGAGCAGTTTCTTGAAAACTAGCTTCGGATATGAAACTTTGAGTATTCAGAGATGACTTCGTTATTCCCAATAAGATTGCCCGATAACAGATCGCTTCGTCCAAAACGCGCCCTGCTCGCTCTGCTCGCAACAATCCAATAAATTCCCCAGGTAAAAAAACATTAGACATTCCATCTTCTGAAACCAAAACTCTTGATGTTACTTGACGTACAATAATCTCTATATGTCTATTATGAATCTGTACCCCCTGGGATCGATAAACCTTTTGGATCTTATTAACCAAAGAGATACGACTTTGGGCTATGGTTAGTTCAGCTCCAACAAAGAATCCCCAGGGGATCCCAAGAATCCTTCGGATACGTTCGTCCCAACCTTCAACTCTTCTTTCGAGGTTCATCGATATTGAATCAATTGAACGAACTTCTAAGATTTGTTCCACTTTTGGAAGACCTTGCGTTATGTCACCAGATCTCGATTTTTCATATATAAATGTAATTAATGTGTCTCCCTCAGAAAAGGTTTCCCCATAATGGCCATGGACAGTTGCTCCTGGAGTGACCAAATAGGGCTTAGCTGATCTTATAACTAAAGAGTCAACATGAACAATGAAAATTTGACCAGATTTTTTTATGCGTGATCCGTATTTCAATAGACATACATTTTTACAAAGGAATTGTCCAAGGCTAATTATTGTCCATGCCTCATCACAAGAATCGTGATGGAGAAAACACCAATTCAAATGGAATGAATTCCAAACGATGTTACTGCATGGATCGGAATTATAAATCCTACTATTTTCATCTAGGAAACAGTATTGAAATGGAAGTACTTGAAGCACTTGGAAAGTCTGTTGAAAATTTTCAAGTAAAAAATATTTCTTTAAAAAGACTTTATTATAAGTTCTTAAATAGTAAGATGAACAAAAATTTACTATTTTAGGCACAATAGTACCTAAAGGACCCAACAAATCCCTAATTGGACTCATGGGATCCGATCTTTTTGTCGCATTATTATATCTCGAAGTATTGAAGGGGCCAATTCTAGAACAATTGGATGATGACAAAATTATGAAAGACTGGTATTCCTTTTTTCGATTCAACAACGTACCAAGAGTTCCCTGATGTTGGGGAAATGATTTAATCTTCGCCTTGGAATCAAAAGGATTTCTATGGATACGATAGAATTCATTATTGGAAATAAATCCTGAACCTGCCGTATTATACCTTTTTTCGGTATACGAAATAGTGGACTTTACTAACTCAATTCGAATGAAATCACGAACCAGATCATTTGCCCTTATTTCAACAAAAGAAGCACGAACCTCTTCTTCTATAGAACTCTTTTTTTCTTGGTCCCAAGTCAATACTAAGCAAGCCCGAACTAATTGAATACTTGTGTTATAAATTCCTCGAATTGACTTGCCATTTCCATAAAGTATATAATTGACAATTCTAAGTTGGACATTATCCTTTTCCTGCAAGAGATCCTGAGAGAAAAGTGTTGGTAAATTTATCCCATCAGCTATTTCATATGTGACTACGGGCCGAACCAAAACAAAATACTTTTTTTTGGTAGGTGTAATGTGTTGGACATAGATCCAATTTTTCAATTTTTTTGATCCTTTAGAGTTTTTTTTTCCCATTCCTGGTGGTATCAAAATGCCACTGTGCCTAGATATTTTATCCACCTCTCCAGAAAAATGAATATCTCCAGAAAAGATTTTCAGTTCCATACTTTTTTTTTTTCTCTCCACTCGGACTAATCCACCTACTCGACTTCTTGTATTTATATTTAAAGCAAGTCGTGTATCTACTCCAATGATACTATTGTTCCGAATCATTATGGGCGAAGATACGGGTAAGATATGCACTTCCTCAGGAATGAAAAAAAATGGATCTACTTTCATTTGCATTTGGTATTTCGGACTAAATTCTTTTGCTCCTCGATACTCAATCAAATCCTCTTTTTTTACGATTGAATCTACTTCGATAATCCCATATTTAGTAATTCCCGAACTGCTTCTTCTGTATCGCAGATCATCAAAATAAGCAAGAATACTATTTCTACGTAAAATACCATTTATAGGTATTTTAATCGAAATACCAAAACAGGGTCTTAGTTTCTTTTCTTGATCATATTGTAAAGGAATTACGAATCTATTCCTTCGTTTTTTCGCCAAGGAATTATCTTGACGAATATAAGTAAAAGGCTCTATGAGATTCCAATGACCCTTGGTTCGATAAGGTTTTGAATAGTCAAGAATTTCCCTATCTTTTTTACCAAAAGTATCCAACAATTTATGTCTTACTTGATCATTAGTCAGTGAGAGATAAAAGATATATCTTTCTTCGAGAGAAAAAGAATTAGCATTCATTTGATCTTGATCCTTGTGGAGTGAAAAAGACACTATATTGGATCTGCATAGACCTCCTGCTAATATCCATAAATGACTTGTTTTTGGTAATAGATGAACATTACTATATGGATATTTGGTCGCATGATAGCCATCAGTACTCCAGTGCATTTCTCCTTCTGATTCAGAATAAATATGTTTTTGAACCCTCTCTTTAAAATGAAAAGTGGACGTTCCGGCACGAATCTCGGCAATCACTTGTTCTGATTCTACATATTGATCATTTTGAACTAAAATCAAACTTTTTGTTGGAATATTAACATTATGTAGAATATCTCGATTATCAATAGTTACATAAAAGTCTATAAAACATATAAAAGCAGGATGCCCATGACGGGTACGCGTGGGATGAACCAAATCCTCATCAAATTTGATTTTTCCATTAGAAGGAGCTCGTACATGTTCGGCAGTACCACCCGTGAATACTCCGCCAGTATGAAAAGTTCTTAATGTTAGTTGAGTCCCTGGTTCCCCAATTGATTGACCCGCAATAATGCCTACGGCTTCTCCCAACTCGACCAGGTCACCATGAGTAGGACTCCGGCCATAACATAATTGACAGATCCAAGACGTACTCCTGCAAGTAAAAGGGGTTCTAATATATATTGGATGTGCTCGAAAGGTTATGAATCGATTAACAAGTCCAATTCCAATATCTTTATTTCGAGTGGCAATGCATCGTAGACCAATATATATATCGTCTGCTAATACACGACCAATTATTGTTTGGAAAAAAATCTTTTCTGTCATCCCATTTTGAGGACTCACGGAAATACCTCGGATAGTACCACAATCCGTTCTACGTACAATAATGTGTTGAACTACTTCAACAAGTCTACGCGTGAGGTATCCAGCATCTGATGTTCGTACAGCAGTATCTACAACTCCTTTACGGGCTCCGTAGCAAGAAATTATATATTCTGTCAAAGAAAGCCCTTCCCGTAAATTGCTTTGAATGGGTAAATCAATCATTTGTCCTTGAGGATCCGACATTAAGCCTCTCATACCTACTAATTGATGTACTTGAGATACATTTCCTCTAGCCCCCGAAAAGGACATTAGATGGACTGGATTAGAGGGATCAGTCATCCGAAAATTAGGATTCATTTCTTGTCTCAAATATTCACTTGTAGCATACCATATCTCAATGGATTGACGTAATTTTTCTACCACATGTACATTTCCATAATGATGGTTTTTTTCTAAAAGAAAACTTTGTTGTTCAGCGTCTTGAACTAACCATCCCTTAGAAGGTATTGTTAAAAGATCATCAATTCCTAATGAAATAGATGTAGCAGTGGCTCGCTGGAAACCCAAAGCCTTCACCTGATCCAGGATATGTGATGTATATGCCATTCCGAAATGATCTATTAATCTGCTAATAAGTCGTTTCATAGCAGTTCCATCTATCACCTTATTGTGAAAGACCAGATTGGTCCGTTCTGCCATAAGGACCTCCATATTCTGCTAAGTAAGATTCCACAATGGGCCTGGGTCAGTGATTCAAAAACTTCCTTTTCTAAATCTTGATTCACACAGAAATTATGATACCGGTGAAATTGGAGAGACCCGAATTCTCGCGATTACGGACATC